CTTATCTCATATTTTTAAAATATGGAAACTTAGGCAAGTGCTTTATAAACATATGTATGAAAATAATCAATTTCATTTAGCCTCTTCATGCTTACTATAATTAGTTATTTCGGTTTTCTATTAGCAGTTTTAACTATAACCTCAGCTCTATTTATCGGTCTGAGCAAGATACGACTTATTTGAAATTAATTAACTGTACAATTCATAAAAAGAAAGATTTGTAGGGTAGTCTATATATTTGATATATTCTAGAGTTCGTTATCTTGTCAATTTCCAATTATGGATCATTGAAATTCATGGACAATACATATTAATATTTAAGGATCAATATTACCTCCCCTTTTTTTCTTCTGGTGCAAATAAATTGAAATGATTGAAGTTTTTCTATTTGGAATCGTATTAGGTCTAATTCCTATTACTTTGGCTGGATTATTTGTAACTGCATATTTACAATACAGACGTGGTGACCAGTTGGACCTTTGATTAATTAACATCTATTTTTTTGCTTGACCTCCTACTTGCTTGAACTCATAGGGGGTCAAATTCAGATTGCTGTTCAATTATTTCAGTACAATTTTGACCTACCAATAACAAGAATGCAATCACGCTCTGTAGGATTTGAACCTACGACATCGGGTTTTGGAGACCCACGTTCTACCGAACTGAACTAAGAGCGCGTTATTTTCAATAAAATAAAAGTAATCCTAATATGTCTTCCATGTATATACTATCATATAGAATATGATAAAATGAAAGAAAAGATTAATTAGGTATGTTCAATTGTAATCGATCTCAATTGATTCCTTTTTACTGTTCAGAAGAAAAAGGAATAGGTAGGGATGACAGGATTTGAACCCGTGACATTTTGTACCCAAAACAAACGCGCTACCAAACTGCGCTACATCCCTTTCCATTGGTCTACAGTGTCATTGTAGAGAATCCCTGTCTTGTTTTCCAACATTTTTATTTATTTCCTAATTTGATATAAACAAATTATATTGCCATTTCTTCTTTTGTGTTTCATATCATATAACATACATACCATATAATAATAAAAAGAATTATATACGCATGAAATAACTATGAAACCCGCCGTACAAAAATAAATATTTTTAGATAGGGACATATTCTTTTTTTTTTTTTCTAAAAAAAGAATATCTACCGAATTGTTGTAGATTTCAATTAGAGAGTTCGTGCACAATATAAGCGGAACTATATAGACATCTGATCATATATGTATTACCATTATGTAGTACAAATTACTATAAAAGAATAAAGAAGGAGTTTTTAAAATGAGAGATCTAAAAACATATCTTTCCGTGGCACCAGTAGTAAGTACTCTCTGGTTCGGATCTTTAGCGGGTCTATTGATAGAGATCAATCGTTTATTCCCAGATGCGTTGATATTCCCCTTTTTTTCATTCTAGTGATTAACCCATTCTAGTTCTTAACCCCGGAAGGGGTGAAGAAGATTAGAGCTACAATCAAATATCTGTGACTAATCCTCTCCCCTTATCTTTTTTTTGTTATTAGAATACAAAATAAGTTAGAAAAAGAAAAGAGAAAGAATAAAAGTGGATTCAACCTCAGTCAAACTCGGACTTGGGCCTAGGTTCCAATTAAATTAATAAAGGAGTGATAACAGAAATCAAAATTTGATGGCTAGCACAAAAATATAATACAAGATACTGAAATGAAAAATGAAATACTGTACTGCGATTCTAAATTTAGAAATCCTTGTATTACTTATTATTACTATAATATGATTGCAACGAAATCTTGCATCATTTTAGCAACTTCTGCTTTTTTCGTTCCTTTTTTCTTTTCGTCATTTTTTTTTTTTTGGATCTGAAAATGAAATAGTTGCGTAAATCAAAAATACAAAGGAGGTTCATGGCCAAGGGTAAAGATGCCCGAGTAACGGTTATTTTGGAATGTACTAGTTGTGTTCGAAACATTTCTAATAAAAAATCAATGGGGATTTTCAGATATATTACTCAAAAGAATCGACACAATACACCTAGTCGATTGGAATTGAGAAAATTCTGTCCCTGTTGTTACAAACATACGATTCATGGGGAGATAAAGAAATAGATCCGTCTGTGTGTAACCCCTCCATTCCAAGGAAAATGCAAAATTACATATAAAAATTACATATAGAAAATAGATTTTCTATTTAATAATAAAAAAAAGAAATCCTATTTCTTAATTCTAAATCGGTTTTTTTTGATCCGATTGAAATAGGATTTTCGGGATAAGGAATAAACAAACCATGGATAAATCAAAGCGACTCCTTCTTAAATCCAAACGATCTTTTCGTAGGCGTTTGCCCCCGATTCAATCGGGGGATCGAATTGATTATAGAAACATGAGTTTAATTAGTCGATTTATTAGTGAACAAGGAAAAATATTATCTAGACGAGTAAATAGATTGACTTTAAAACAGCAACGATTAATTACTATTGCTATAAAACAAGCTCGTATTTTATCTTTGTTACCTTTTCTTAATAATGAAAAACAATTTGAAAGAAACGAGGCAATTGCTAGAACTATTGGTCTTAGAACTAGAAATAAATAAGCTTACCTTTTAAGTGAATAAAAATGAAAATCTAAACGCTCGAAGTAGGATTGATGCTTTGTTCAAAAAATCCGAGAACCTAGATTTGATTTTCGTGTTGTAAGAATAAAAAAAAGAATGAGGGAAGCAGAATCAATCTTTTTTTTTATTGAGCATCTTTGTTTATTTTGACAATTTGATGATATTTATGATACTAATTTCTACTCTACCTTCCCGGCGTTCATTCTGCAGGGAACTCCATTGAAACTATTCCGATGGATTCTTTCCACTCTTCTTATTTTCTAATCTCATTTGAAATAATATAAAGACAATTCCTATTTAATATAGCGATTTGTGCAAGTATTTTACGATTAAGAAGCAACTGCTTCTTGTACAGATTGTTCATTAATCTACTATAATTATAGTATACTTTACTATCTCGAACTACTGCATTTATTCGAGCGATCCATAAATGGCGAAAATCCCTTTTTTTCCTAACTCTATCCCGATAGGATGAAACCAAAGCTCTTATTTTCTGTTGAGTAATAGTTCGAGTAAGTCTTGAATGAGCCCCTCGAAAACTTGATGCAAATAAACGAATTTTTGTTCTACGTCTCCGAGTTATATATCCTCGTTTAATTCTGGTCATTGAATAAAAAAAACTTTGATGAATAACTAATTGATTTCTTTTCTTTCAGTTATTCCTTTCCTAGTCTATTAATAACAAAACGGATTTTTCCAATGTATAAAAAAAAATTCCAATGGCTTTTGCTACTATAACCTTCCCGACCACTATTTTTTTTTCTTTTTTCTTTTTTGGAGAGACATTTAATCTCATAATAAAAAATTGTATTGATATTGTGATACTAAGTATCAAAAAAACATAGTAAACGTAAATAAAAAAAAATGGATAAAGAAATAGCGGTTTCCATCGTTTCTATGGTTAGTTCTTAAACGGTGAGGTCCTCTCTATACACCGGAGCTCGTTCTTTTCTATTGTTAACTTGTACAGTTCACGTTCTTTGGCTCTACCCATGAATTATCGTTCTTTCACAATGAGATTTACCTATGCAGTAACGGTATTTAATTATGAAGATTCGCCGGGTAGCTAACCCTCTCAGTCCGTTTTTGCAAGAAGAAGGGTATAATATAATCCTTCTGTTAAATAGGATTTCCTCCGCGTAATGGATAAGCATTTATTACCAATGGGGAATTCTTTCTCATCTTAAATTGAAAACGGGGGTGATTGGATTTGCACCAATATAAACCATAAATTTGATACACAATAAAGGGTACGAGAAATCTTTTTTTTTTTTTTAGATAGTGAATGGAGCTCTTCCATTCTATCCTATTCATTCGCTGGTATTGATCACTGATACTGGAAAAATACTTTCTTTTCTTTTGTGCCAGTCTATGATCTGAACGAGTCGCACATACACCCTAGTACATGTTCCTCGACGCTGAGGACATCCCCGAAGGGCGGGCGATTTGGTAACATTTTTGATTGGCTGTCTTGTGTTTCTAATAAGTTGTTTAATAGTTGGCATGTTGAATCATATACATAATGAATTGGTTTAGATCGATCCTAACCGGATGATTATGAATTAGTTCTATTTTCTATTAAACCCGGTAAGAAGATAAAATATCAAATTGCGGATTTGCAAAAAATACCTTCTTTCTATTTTTTATTCAACGGCTACAAGATCAACAATTCCATGAGCTTGGGCTTCTGTTGCTGACATAAAAACATCCCTTTCCATGTCTTCGGATATAACCCATAAGGGTTTGCCTGTTCTTTGTACATAAACTCTTGTGATGCTTTCCCGCAACTTCAGTAGTTCTTCCGCTTCCAAGATAAATTCTCCCGTTTGTGCCTCATAAAAAGAACTAGCAGGTTGATGGATCATTACCCTGATGATTTAATAAATGGTTTCTCTATCTCACATGATGAGTTAAAGAGAAAAACAATAAATAAATTGAAACAACCGTACAGGCATCTTTTGTGCATTGCATACGGCTTCACAATGGAATTCATTTTCACCTTCCATCAAAGGAATAGAAAATATAGGATCTATCAGACCCAGAGGAGTAAATAATCCAATAACCACCCTTCCTTTTATTTTGAAGTAATTTTGAAATACTATGATGGCTCCGTTGCTTTATTATTTGTCGTCTTTTATTCAGCAATCCCAAAGTTTCTTTTTTTTTTTTGTAATTCAAATAAATAAAAAAAAAAAATTATTTATTTATTTGAATATTCTTTCATAACCGAAATATTGTTAAGAGTCTTCTGTTGTGAAAACAAAAAAGTTTGTGACGCTGAAAGAGGGGGCCCTCGATAGATCAAATAAAATAGGAAATGCCTTTTATCTCATACTACTGTTTCGATACATAATCTTAAGGATTTAGAAAAAAACAAAAGAATAAAAAAGGTCTCATATCGAATTCAAAGTGCCATGCTATTATTACTTAATATTCATATTTTATATGGCGAAGGCATAGTTTTGTTTTATTTTTTGTCTCAAATTTAACTAAAAAAAGCAGTGGCGCCAAGCGTGAGGGAATGCTAGACGTTTGGTAATTTCTCCACCGACTAGAATAAAAGATCCCATTGAGGCGCCTAATCCCATGCATATTGTCTGTACATCAGGTCGCACAAATTGCATAGTATCATAAATAGCTACTCCGGGTATTACCCATCCGCCGGGAGAGTTTATAAATAAATACAGATCTTTGGTATCATCCTCTATACTGAGATATACCATAAGACCGATAAGTTGATTTGAGATCTCGCTATCAACCTCTTGGCCTAAAAAAAGTAATCTTTCTCGATAAAGTCGGTTGATTAGGATAAAATTGTATACCTTAAGAACCGTACATGCACCTTTTGCTGCATACGGTTCAACAAAAATTGCGAAAAAAAAAAAAAGAATCAATGTTTAGATTCCAGTCTTTTTTAGTTTAGCGGGATCTTTTTAACTTCTAATGAACGGGCCTTCCTTTTTTCAAGAAAGATTCGTTTTGGCTCCTTTATCTATAATCTATACTATAAAAAAGAAAAAAAAAAAACGAATTCATTCAATTTATTGATCTAACTTTTCATTGATGTATTCTTTCATCGAAATTAAATTGAAATTACGATGTAATTTTCTTGTTTCTGAATGGGCTTCTTCACTTCAATTCTTTTAGGTTTATGCTATACTCCGAGTAAAGATACGCCTGATTTGGATTTGCACATATAGGACAAATGCCTAAATACCATGTCTTTGTGCTACGACTTCTTTTTTTTTTCATTATTTTTATGTTTTTTATACCAAATATTCAACGTATTCATCATATGACTCGATTGATTAGCAGTTTTAGATCACTGCTATTTATAACTAAAATATGATACAAGTAGTAACTATCGAATCCATATATTCAAAATTGGGTTTTTTCTAAACGGAGCCTCTATACTTCATTTTATTGGTCCAACCAAGCAAACCATAAATTTTTCTAATTGATAAGATTAATCTGTCTACCCCCTCAAAAAAATGGATCTAATTACACTTCACGCTCCAAATTTTTAATAATTCAATCAATCTTTCTTGGGCGAAAGAGAGGATATCTCGATCGGGGGAGAGAACGGGGAAATCCCATATGACCCAATATATCTGACAAGTCGCACTATACGTCAACCCAAGATGCATCTTCCTCTCCAGGACTTCGAAAAGGTACTTGTGGAACACCAATAGGCATAAAATGAAAGAAAAAAAAATAATTAAGTACTATAGCTCACTTTGATATGGAAGCGTAACCACAGGTTTATTGTCTTAATAAATAAGATTTGTCTTTTTTTACCTTTTTTTATCATATTTTATATATAAATTGAATAAGTTCATAAAAAAGGAAGACAGAATGAATAAAGGAAAATTCTTTCGAATAGGTCTTTTTTTTCTATCATGAACAAATCTGTATGCATTCACTCATAGAAAATAGGATCAACTCCGACTCACCATTGCGTATTGGTACTTATCGGGTATAGAATAGATCTGCTTCTTTTTGTTCCTACGAACCGAATTTTTCCATTATTACTAAAATAATAGACCAAATAGTAATCCTTTCTCTGAGATAATCCCCTGAAAGGGGGAGGTCCATAACCTACTAGTTTTTTTTTAGTGCAATAAAGTTACATAGTGTCTATTTTTCGTTGCTAAAGAGGTATTTCCATGGGTTTGCCTTGGTATCGTGTTCATACCGTCGTATTGAATGATCCCGGTCGTTTGCTTTCTGTTCATATAATGCATACAGCTCTAGTTGCTGGTTGGGCCGGTTCAATGGCTCTATACGAATTAGCGGTTTTTGATCCCTCTGATCCTGTTCTTGATCCAATGTGGAGACAAGGTATGTTCGTTATACCCTTCATGACTCGTTTAGGAATAACCAATTCATGGGGCGGTTGGAGTATCACAGGAGGGACTATAACGAATCCGGGTATTTGGAGTTACGAAGGTGTGGCCGGAGCACATATTGTGTTTTCTGGCTTATGCTTCTTGGCAGCTATTTGGCATTGGGTGTATTGGGATCTAGAAATATTTTGTGATGAACGTACAGGAAAACCTTCTTTGGATTTACCGAAGATTTTTGGAATTCATTTATTTCTTGCAGGGGTGGCTTGCTTTAGTTTTGGTGCATTTCATGTAACAGGATTATACGGTCCTGGAATATGGGTGTCCGATCCTTATGGATTAACCGGAAGGGTACAATCTGTTAATCCAGCGTGGGGTGTGGAAGGGTTTGATCCTTTTGTTCCGGGAGGAATAGCCTCGCATCATATTGCAGCAGGTACATTGGGTATATTAGCGGGCCTGTTCCATCTTAGTGTCCGTCCGCCCCAACGTCTATACAAAGGATTACGTATGGGAAATATTGAAACAGTCCTTTCCAGTAGTATTGCTGCTGTCTTTTTCGCAGCTTTTGTTGTTGCTGGAACTATGTGGTATGGTTCAGCAACTACCCCCATTGAATTATTTGGTCCTACTCGTTATCAATGGGATCAGGGATACTTCCAGCAAGAAATATATCGAAGAGTGGGTGCTGGCCTAGCCGAAAATCAAAGTTTATCCCAAGCTTGGTCTAAAATTCCTGAAAAATTAGCTTTTTATGATTACATCGGCAATAATCCCGCAAAAGGTGGATTATTCAGAGCGGGCTCCATGGACAACGGAGATGGAATAGCTGTTGGGTGGTTAGGACACCCCATTTTTAAAGATAAAGAAGGGCGTGAACTTTTTGTACGTCGTATGCCCACTTTTTTTGAAACATTTCCAGTTGTTTTGGTAGATGGAGACGGAATTGTTAGAGCTGATGTTCCTTTTAGAAGGGCAGAATCAAAGTATAGTGTTGAACAAGTAGGTGTAACTGTTGAGTTCTATGGCGGTGAACTCAATGGAATCAGTTATAGTGATCCTGCTACTGTGAAAAAATATGCTAGACGTGCTCAATTGGGTGAAATTTTTGAATTAGATCGTGCTACTTTGAAATCCGATGGGGTTTTTCGTAGTAGTCCAAGGGGTTGGTTTACTTTTGGGCATGCTTCGTTTGCTTTGCTCTTCTTCTTCGGACACATCTGGCATGGTGCTAGAACCTTGTTCAGAGATGTCTTTGCTGGTATTGATCCAGATTTGGATGCGCAAGTAGAATTTGGTGCATTCCAAAAACTTGGAGATCCAACTACAAGAAGACAAGTAGTCTGATATAAAATTGCTCGGTTCTTTTTTGCCTTTATTTTTGTGATTTGACATAGATAGAATACCGGATAAATCTTGATTTGGATTGCTGCCTTTTTGTTTTTTTGACTTTTGTCTTGAACTTTATCCGGAAAAAATCCCCCAATAAATAGGTATGGAAGCTATAATTGTAAACCTAAATTAAATCTATGGAAGCATTGGTTTATACATTCCTCTTAGTCTCGACTCTAGGAATCATTTTTTTCGCTATCTTTTTTCGCGAACCACCTAAAGTTCCAACTAAAAAGATGAAATGATTTTTCATTATCTCAATTGAAGTAAAGAGCCTCCCAATATTAGGAGGCTCTTTACTTCACCTAGTCCCCGTGTTCCTCGAATGGATCTCTTAGTTGTTGGGAGGGTTGCCCAAAAGCAGTATATAAGGCATACCCGGTAAAACTTACAAGTAAACCAGATATAGAGATGGCAACTAGAGTTGCTGTTTCCATTTTTATATAATTTCAAGACCACAATGGATCTATGATAAGATCATTTATTTACAATGGAATGGTATACAAAGTCAACCGATCTCAATCAATACAAAATAGAATTTATGGCTACACAAACAGTTGAGGATAGTTCTAGATCTGGTCCAAGACGAACGATTATAGGGGATTTACTGAAACCATTGAATTCGGAATATGGGAAAGTAGCTCCTGGTTGGGGAACTACTCCTTTGATGGGTGTTGCGATGGCTCTATTTGCGATATTTTTGTCTATTATTTTGGAGATTTATAATTCTTCCATTTTACTGGACGGAATTTCAATGAATTAGATTCGATTCACAAGAACCCCTAAATAAATGCTCAATAGAAATATTGTGGGTCTCCCTTTTTTATCCCACTCTTGTTTGGTAGTTCGATCGTGGAATTTTTTTTTTTATGTATTTCCGGAATATGAGTGTGTGACTTGTTATAATTGATCCTATGGATACTACAGAAAAAAAATCTGTCATCTTAATCAAAATGGTTTTATTTCGTTGGATATTCAGTCTAGTCTAGTATCTGGAGCACGCAATATATGAAAAAAATTAAAAAATATTATAACTATGATTCATACTTATCAGACCTCACGGCCGGACTCCAAAAAAAGAGTTAGAAGTGATAAATCCACAATTTTTTTTTTCAACTCCCGTTTATTCTTTTTTTTTTTTTTTATTATTTATTAAAGGATAAACGTTTCTTTGCATTTATTATTTTCATTATAAAAAATCATTGAATAAGCGATGATCAAAAGGTTCTTACTCAGAAAATTTTTGAACTTTTTTCTTTTGTTTTGGAAGGTTTTATTGACTCATCGTGGTTCTAGTATGAATCTGTGGTTTTAATTGATTCATAGGGTCTTAACAAGAGAATTCCTATCAATAAATAATAAAGAAAACAAGAGTAAAGTCGCATTACATACAAATAAAAATAATAAAAAAAGTAGGTAAATAGAAGATTCAAGAGGCCCGTAATAATCCATAATATAAACACGAATGAGCCGACTTGATATTTTAGCATTATAACCACAAAGAAAAAAGAATATTTTTTGGATTTTTATTCTTTCGTATTTTGAGAAAAAATTGACTCAAATCATAGGATTAAAAAGTTTTCAATTTTTTATTACAAATATCTGTTACAACCAGTATTTTGGTGTTTCTGTTTGAGCCGTACGAGATGAAATTCTTATATAC